TGTAACAGAAACTTTTCTAGAAAAAAATAAAATTCATACTATCGTTCTTACTGATACTCATCTTCAAAAATTTGAACAGAAAACATTATCAAAAAAAATGAGTTATTTCTTGACTTTAATCAATCAACTTGCTAGAGAAAGAGAATCAAATTTAAATTTGAAAAGATCTTTTTTATTTTCAGAACAAGAAAGAGTTGAGTTCGAAAAGGAAACAAACTTTTTCAAATTTTTATTCAATGCAATTATAACTAATAATAAAAAAAGAAAAAAAAACATTATTGGAATAAAAGAAATAAGTAAAAACGTACCTCGATGGTCATATAAATTAATCAATGAATTAGAACAACAGGAAGGAGAGGGTGAAGAAGAAGTACCCATTGATTATGAGATTCGTTCAAGAAAATTTAAACGAGTAGTGATTTTTAGTGATAATAGGGAAAATAGTGACACTACTAATAAAGATACTAACAATCCTGATCAAGCAGACGAGGTGGCTTTAATACGCTATTCACAACAATCGGATTTTCGGAGAGACATAATCAAAGGTTCTATGCGAGCACAAAGGCGTAAAACAATTATTTGGGAACTCTTTCAAGCAAATGTGCACTCTCTCCTCTTTTTGAACAGAATAGGCAAACTGGGTCTTTTTTCTTTTGATACCTCAGGACTAATGAAACTAATTTTTCGAAACTGGATGAGAGAGGGAGCAGAACTAAAAATTTCAGATTACACAGAAGAAGAGAGAAACGAAGGAAAAAAAAACGAGAAGGACAAAAAAGAAGAGAACAAAAGAAAGGAGAAAGCACGCATAGAAATAGCAGAAGCTTGGGATACGATCCCGCTTGCGCAAGTAATAAGAGGTTTAATGTTAATAACTCAATCGACTCTTAGAAAATATATTCTATTACCTTCATTAATAATAGCTAAAAACATTGTCCGTATGGTACTATTGCAATTTCCTGAATGGTCTGAAGATTTAAAGGAATGGAATAGAGAAATACATATTAAATGCACCTATAATGGTGTTCAATTATCAGAAAGAGAATTTCCAAAAAATTGGTTATTAGACGGCATTCAGATAAAAATCCTATTTCCTTTCTGTCTAAAACCTTGGCACGGATATAAACTAAGGTATTCTTATCTAGATCGAATCAAAAAGAAAGGTCAAAAGGATGATTTTTGTTTTTTAACAGTTTGGGGAATGGAAACTGAACTTCCTTTTGGTTCTCCTCGAAAAAGGCCTTCCTTTTTTGAACCTATTTTAAAGAAACTCGAAAAAAAAATAAAAGAAATCTCAAAAAGAAATAAAATTCTATTGATATTTAGTAAATTGAAAGAAGTAGACAAATCAAGAAAAACTAAAAAAGAAAAAGATTCTATAACGGATAATCAAATAATTAATGAATCAATGGATCAAATTAAATCTAGAAATTGGACAAATTTTTTACTAACAGAAAAAAAAATGAATGGTCTAACTGATAGAACAAGTATAATTAGAAAAAAAATAGAAAGAATTACAAAAGAAAAAAAGAAAGTGACTCCCGGAATAAATGTTAGTACTAATAAAAATAGTTGTAATGCTAAAAGATTCGAATTAACAAAAATTAGTTGGCAAACATTAAAACGACGTAGTGCTCGAATAATCCGTAAATTTTCTTTTTTTATCAAATTTTTCATTGAAAATATATATATAGATATCTTTCTATCTATCATTAATATTCCCAAAATATATACAAAACTTTTTCTTGAATCAATAAAAACTATTATTGAGAAACCTATTTCCAATACTAAAAAAAATCATGAAAAAAGTAATAAAACCAATCAAAATACAATTAACTTTATTTCAACTATACAAAAGTCCTTTTATAATATTAGTAATAATAATTCACAGAATTTGGATGAATTATCCTCCTTCTCACAAGCATATGTATTTTACAAATTATCAAAAGTCCAAGCCCCCAATTTGTTTAATATTCTTGAATATCGCGGAACATCTTTTTTTCTTAAAACTTCAATAAACAATAATTTTGGCAGACAAGGAATAATTGATTCTAAATTAAAAGATAAGAAACTTACGAACTCGAAAAAAAATCAATGGAAAGGCTGGTTAAGAGGTTATTATCAATATCATTTATCTCAGATTAAATGGTCTAAATTAATAGCACAAAAATGGCGAAATAGCACAAAAAAATGTCGTACAATTCGAGATAAAAATTTAAACAAAGCGGATTCATATGAAAAAGAACAATTGAGTTATTATAAAAAACAAAGTGATTACGAAGTATATTTATTACCAAATCAGAAAGATAATTTTCAAAAATACTATAGATATAATCTTTTATCTTATAGATCTATTAATTATGAAAAGAGGGAGGACCTATCTATTTATAGATCACCATTCCAAGTAAATAAAACTCAAAATAATTTTTATAATTACAATACACAAAAAAGAAACAAATTTGTTAGATTAGCCTATATCCCTATCAAAAATTTTCTAGGAAAAAGTACTAGTATATATATGGAAAAAAATATGGATCGAAAATATTTTGATTGGAAAATTATCAATTTTTGTTTTCAAAAAAAAATTGATATTGAAGCTTGGGTCAAGGTCAATACCAATAGGAACCAAAATACTAAGACCGAGGCTCCAAATTATCAAATAATTGATAAAATTGATAAAAAAGATCTTTTTTATTTTATGATTCATCAAGATAAAGAAAGCAATTCATCCAATCAAAAAAAAAAATGGGATTGGATGGGAATGAATACAGAAATACTAAGTCATCCTATATCAAATCTAGAACTTTGGTTCTTTCCAGAATTTTTCCTATTTTATAATGCATATAAAATTAAACCCTGGTTTATACCAAGCAAATTCCTTTTTTTGAATTTGAATATAAATGAAAATCTTAGTGAAACTAAAAACCTGAATAGAAAACAAAAAGGAATTATACCGTCAAACGAAAAAAAATATTTTGAATTCAAGAATAAAAAAGAAAAAGAATTTGCAAATGAAAGAGCTCTTCGATCAACTATGCAAAACCAAGAAAGTCTTGTATCTGTTCTATTAAACCAAGAAAACGAGATTGCGGAAACTTATTCGGAATCAGACATGAAAAAACTACAAAAGAAAAAACAATACAAGAGCAATACAGAAGCAGAACTTGATTTCTTCCTCAAAAGATATTTACTTTTTCAATTAAGATGGGATGGTGCTTTGAATCAAAGAATGATCAATAATATCAAAGTATATTGTCTCCTGCTTAGACTGAGAAATCCAAAAAAAATAGCCCTATCCTCTATTCAAAGGAGAGAAATGAATCTTGATATAATGCTGATTAAAAAGAATTTAACTCTTACAGAATTGATGAAAAGGGGAAGATTGATTATCGAACCTCTTCGTCTGTCTGTAAAAAAATCAGCCCAGTTTATTATGCACCAAACCATAAAAATTTCATTAGTTCATAAGAGTAGACATCGTATTAATCAAAGATACCAAGAGAAAATATATGCCGATAAGGAGGATTTTGATAAATCCATTCGAAGCCATCTAACTGAAAATAATAATTCTTATTTGTTTTTCCCTGAAAATATTTTAGCGTCTCGACGTCGTAGAGAATTGAGAATTCTAATTTGTTTCCATTCAAAGAATAGTCAAGGTATCGATAAAAATAGAATATTTTGTAATGGGAATAATTTTAAAAGTTCTAGTCAATTTTTGAATGAAAATAACGATCTTGATAGACATCAATTAATTAAATTAAAATTACTTCTTTGGCCCAATTATCGATTAGAAGATTTAGCTTGTATGAATCGCTATTGGTTTGATACAAATAACGGAAGTCGTTTCAGTCTGTTAAGGATACGTATGTATCCCGCAATTGAAAAGTAATTAATGAAACTTTATTTTATATAGTACCATATCTGATATATGAAAGCAAACAAATGCACATATAACTTGTCTTACATTTTAGTCTAATATATGATACTAATTTAATGTAATGAGGTATCCATTATTTCTAAAAACGAATCAACAAAATCTTCTTAATTTTAAGATTTAAACAATTTTCTTTTGAAAATGCAAAATAGACTATTGTTTTGTATACCTATTCGAATGGCGGTTTAATTGGATCGATTCTTTTTATTTAATAAAATTAGATATAGAATTCCATAAAAAATAAGTTTCTTATGTATACCACTAACTCGCATTATTATTACTGATCAGTAAAATTCATATTTGTAAAAAAAGGGGGATTTTTTTATGGTAAAAAATTCAGTCATTTCAGTGATTTCACAAAAAGAAAAAGAAGAAAACCCGGGGTCTGTGGAATTCCAAGTATTCTGTTTTACTAATAAAATACGAAAGCTTACTTCCCATTTGGAATTGAACAAAAAAGACTATTTATCTCAGAGAGGTCTGCGGAAAATTTTGGGAAAGCGCCAACGATTACTAGCTTATTTATCAAAAAAAAATAGAGTACGTTATAAAGAATTAATAGGTCAGTTGAATATTCGAGAGATAAAAACGCGTTAAAAAAAAAATTATTTTACTTTTGATGACCCTCTTTTGATTTTCAGCAATTCATGGAAGAATGAATCGGGAAAAAACCTATGACTGTACCAGTTACAAGAAAGGACCTCATGATAGTGAATATGGGTCCTCACCACCCATCAATGCATGGTGTTCTTCGACTTATCCTTACTCTAGATGGTGAAGATGTTATCGACTGTGAACCAATATTGGGTTATTTACATAGAGGGATGGAAAAAATTGCAGAAAATCGAACAATTATACAATATTTACCTTATGTAACACGTTGGGATTATTTAGCTACTATGTTTACAGAAGCAATAACTGTAAATGCACCAGAGCGATTGGGAAATATTCAAGTCCCTAAAAGAGCTAGCTATATCCGAGTAATTATGTTGGAGTTGAGTCGTATAGCTTCTCATTTATTATGGCTTGGACCCTTTATGGCAGATATTGGTGCACAGACTCC